GAAAGAGGTGAAAGAGCAATCTTATCTAGAGCGTCTCGATTCGCATCAAAGAAAAACAGGTTTAAATGAGGCTGTTCAAACAGGCATAGGCCGAATAAATGGTTTTGCCGTAGCAATGGGGTTTATGGATTTTGAGTTCATAGGAGGTAGTATGGGATCCGTAGTGGGTGAAAAAATCACCCGTTTGATCGAGTATGCTACTAAGAAATATATGCCTCTTATTATAGTGTGTGCTTCTGGAGGAGCACGCATGCAAGAAGGAACTTTGAGCTTGATGCAAATGGCTAAAATATCTTCTGCTTTAAATGCTTATCAATTAAATCGAAAGTTATTCTATGTATCAATCCTTACAACACCTACAACCGGCGGAGTGACAGCCAGTTTTGGTATGTTGGGAGATATCATTATTGCTGAACCCAATGCCCACATCGCTTTTGCGGGTCAAAGAATAATTGAACAATTATTGAATGTGACAGTACCCGAGGGTTTACAAGAGGCTGAGTATTCATTCGAGAAGGGCTTATTGGATTCAATTGTACCACGTAATCCTTTAAAAGGCGTTCTGAGTGAATTATTTCAGCTACACGGTTTCTTTTCGTGGTCTTTTCGTTGATTGAATTCAATTCAATGAAGTAGAGCACTAAGAAAAAAGCGTATTATCATACATTTATTATTTCGTGTAGAAATATGAAATAGGTGTACCTATTTCATTTAGTTCTATATTTCTTGCACTTATTCCATACTTAGAATAGATACTTAGAGTATTCTATACTTATAATAGATACTTAGAATAGATATACTGATCATAAGATCTATTTATAACAGGTACAAATATTAAATCGAGGTACCCTTTCTATGACAGATCTCAATCTCCCCTCTATTTTTGTGCCTTTAGTGGGCCTAGTATTTCCGGCAATTGCAATGGCTTCTTTATTTCTTCATGTCCAAAAAAACAAGATTCTTTAGATCCGATGGGATGAAATATCAATCTCATCAATTAACTTTAACACTTGGGTTTGGATCATAATAAAAGTATCTATTAGTAGAATAGGTTACGGTACGACATGTGGCTCCCTCCGAGCACAAAAAGCGGTTATTGTTATGCATGCGGGTCCATATATCATGGACCCGCATGCATAACAATAACCGCTTTTTTTAATAGATCCGCGAATATCTGAAATTGAAAGTCAATATATCTATATGTATGTAGATATACATAGTCGGATCATCTAAGGGGGTGTGGTTTTTTTATATCTAACCAATTCGATGAATTACTCCTGATGATTTACATCATCATGGTGCTAGTTGATGAGAGTGACTTCGGTATCAAAACAAATAAAGTAAAGTCGAATGAATTTGACTCATTCTCTTCTCTGAATTCCAATAGAATGGAACCGGATCTAATATGAACTGGCAATCAGAACGTCTATGGATAGAACTTATAACAGAGTCTCGAAAAACAAGTAATTTCTGCTGGGCCTGTATCCTTTTTTTAGGTTCATTGGGATTCGTATTGGTTGGAACCTCTAGTTATCTTGGTAGGAATCTGATATCCTTATTCCCCTCTCAGCAAATTCTTTTTTTCCCCCAAGGAATTGTGATGTCTTTCTATGGGATCGCTGGTCTGTTTATTAGTTCCTATTTGTGGTGCACAATTTCGTGGAATGTAGGTAGCGGTTATGATCTTTTCGATAGAAAAGAGGGAATAGTGTGTATTTTTCGTTGGGGATTTCCTGGAAAAAATCGTCGCATCTTCCTTCGATTCCTTATGAGAGATATCCAGTCGATCAGAATGGAAGTGAAAGAGGGTCTTTATCCCCGTCGTGTCCTTTATATGGAAATCAGAGGCCAGGGGGCCATTCCCTTGACTCGGACTGATGAGAATTTGACCCCACGAGAAATTGAACAAAAAGCTGCCGAATTGGCCTATTTCTTGCGTGTACCAATTGAAGTATTTTGAAATGAACCAAGGAATGAAAGCTTTCTCATTCTCAACACGAGGGAAGGAACTTGGGAATCCTTTTTAAATATAAATGAATGAATTTTATTGGGAATGTTTTTTCGAGCAAAACAACATGGGTAATACCGCTGTGGACTATAGACTAAATAAAAGTAGGCGGACGTATACGGAACAACCATAATAAGAAGCGATTTTCTTCTTTCCAAACAAAAATTCTTTTTTTATACATATGGAACTCGAGTCAATTCTTTCATATTCATATTTACTAAAATATCTAAATAGTATGTATTCATCACACATATCAGAACATTTCAGAATAGAGTAGAGGGTTTTCTTTTTACACCCAAGATTTTGTATCGATACGTTAGATACAGACGGATCGTATCTCATAAATTATCTCTCTTTTATCAATCGATGTTTCTTTTTTTATCCCTTCTTTTGCTCTTTGATGAGCAAACCGATTGGATCTCTCATAACTATTCAATTTCTCTCTCGTTTTACTCGTTTTACCGCCTATGAAATTTAGGGTTTCATCCTAAATATTCTTCAGAAATATCTCCTCGCCTCAATTTTTACTGGGCTGAAGGTAGTCAGAGAAACGTTTCGAAATAATTCATTAATCCAAGGGGAGTTCTTCCACCTCGAAATCCGAATAGAATAAGATTCATTACTTCAAGCGGTTCTTTCGGGCATTCATCCAAAGCAACAAACGAGGATGCAATTGGTTTGCATTTGACCAATTGAGCTGTCTGGGAACAATATTTTATTTTTTCTTCATTCGAAGGGGACCCTTGTTCTATTTCTATATTTTTTCTAGATCCAAGGCTAAATAAATAAATAAAAAAATAAGATGGGCGGAAAAACTTATTAGATACCATTGACTCCGGTATCTAATAAGTTCTACCTACTATTGGATTTGAACCAATGACTTCCGCCGTATGAAAGCAACACTCTAACCACTGGGTTAAGTAGGTTATTTATCATCAAATAGAAAAAGCAGGATACATCGGGGATTCTAATTATAGATCGAATATAACTTCTAAGCAATACCAATCCTCGGCAGGAAACGGATCAGAGAGCTATCATGTGGGATTATGAAATATCCATCTTGACAAGAAATTATCTAGACGTTAAGATATCTATGAAAGGGGAAAAGGGCTATAGCTCAGTTAGGTAGAGCACCTCGTTTACACGCGCGCCAATGCTTTTTCAGGGGGATCCATCGTACAATCAATAGAATTGATTTTCTTGAGAAATCGATGTCTTACTCCATAGATTCGAGGGAACAATAGCCTGACAAATATTTTGTTCAGTCCGATTCGGGTACCAATTCAGGTGCCAAATAGAACCAACCCGCCGCTGATTTGATAATTGATAAGGTGAATACCCAGTCCATTCAATGCTAGGCATAATGAATATGAGTATAAGGACCTCAAAAAAACCTCTTTTCGCCCTATGAACTTTAAGGTGTATGAAGTATCATATTTAACTCTTGGAGCGTAGCGATAGAGACTCGTCGGGTTGATCTAGGCCGGAGGCAGACCTACGTCAAGGTCACTCTTCTTTGAAACACTTTGGTATTGCTCCTGATTCAGAATCAAAATAATGAATCAGAGCACGTGGAGCCATCTCATTATCTTCCTGTTAAGAAAAAACATGGTGGACTAGCTGATCTTTCTATCAGTTAATGAAAGAGCCCAATGCAAAAAAAAAAATGCATGTTGAGTCTTTAAAGCAGTTCGAATCATTTCGACAATCAATAAAATAAAAAGTTTGATCTGTTTTACCGAGAAGGTCTACGGTTCGAGTCCGTATAGCCCTATCTATTTTTGTAGAGTTTTCATTTCCTAATTAATGCTTGTGGCTGGACGGTTGATTGGTCCATAGAAATGGAAACATTCCCACATGCTCACGGAGATCGATGATTCGGGGGATAAAATCCAACCAAATCCAAATAAAAACAATAATTTATTCCAATGAATGGATCCAATCGGATCGGTATTATCAAATTTCGGATAAACAAAACCATTCTTCTTCATTAATCTTTGTGTGTGAGTGAATGAATGACTTTTTCCTCTTTTCTTGTCCATGATCAAAGATTTAGTGATACGCCTTTGTTTTGGTATACCCAATCAATTTATGAAGAAAAAATCATAACATGAGCCTGGCTAAAAACCCCAACCCGACCCAACCAAATCAAATCGAATATTAAGTCATATGGATCTAGTACCTATTCTTTTTCTTGCATTTGTAGAAAAGCCTAAGTTTCAAAAACGAAGCTCGTTGGTAAGTTTCAATGTAAACATTGTAAAATAGGTTTTTCTTCGTATGACCGGCCTGGCAAAAAACAAGTAGTCATTTTTCTGTTTCTGTACAAGACTTATTTTTTTTTGTATTCCAATCTACTCCAATTACTCATCATTCCAATTCTACCGATGCAGACTTTATCTTTCTATAAGAAGATTGGGGACCCTTTGAACTTGGATGGGTTAGGAATCCGCCAACTCATTGCTGTTTGGTGGAACAAGAACCCCAATTCATTGTTTCAGAGATAATGAATTGGTCCTAAATGTATCAACGTTTGCGCCCTCTTCTATTTTTATTTAGACTAAGTTGATCTGTCGAATTGTTCGACGACACGCGATTGAATTCCATTCGAAGTATCTTCTGTAGATCATTTATGATTCGGTCGATCATACCACTTCACTATGCCTCATTGTGTAGGTTTGCTTCAAAAGAGACTTTTTTGTCACGAAGTCGAACCCGTTGCGTTGGTTGGTCTTACTAGATGTTACTACATCAACAAGTATTTCGAGTCATTCCAAATCACGATCTTTCGTCCCAGAAATGGGTCAAAAATGCTCTTTCAAGATTTTGAACTCTAATTAAATAACTTGATTGTTTCGGGGTGTAAGGGCGGGGTAGTACAGGTCCAAAGTCTCTAATTGGGGTATAGATCTTATCTCTAAGATAAGGATTCTTTGCAATTCAACGGATTGAATAAAATTTCAGTAGAAATCCGGGACGGGATAAGTCATAA